GGGTATCAAGATAATTGGGAATTGGGAAGACTTAAAGAACAAAAAAATAAAAAGACCTATCTCCGATTTGAAAAACCTTTTATTACTTTTCTTTTCGATTATAAACGATGGAATCGTCCATTTCGATATATAAAAAATGATCGATTTGAAAATTCTGTACGAAATGAAATAAAAAAATTAATAAGAATATTGATACATAAGAGAAATACAAGAATAGATAAGACGAAATTCGTCCACCCCCCATATATTTGATACCTTCCCCTATAAAGAAACTTGCAACCCCAAGTCCATTTGTAATTCCATCAATTATACGTCTATTAAAAAGCTGAATTAGTTCGGCTAATCCTCTTACACTTATGGTTAAGACCTTAGTATAAAAAATATCTATATAACCACGATTATATGACCAATTATATATTAAATTTTTTATTTTGTCCAAGATAATTCTCTTAGGACCCTTTTTAAAAAATGAATTGATTAAGTCCAAATTCTGGAAAGATGAATAAACAGACCCATATAAAATATATGCTATTAATAGTCCGAAAAAGGAGATACTTACCGAAAAAATTGCATTTTTCAAAAATTCATACCAATCTACAGAATAATTCGAATTTCGATGAAAAAGGTTTGTTGATGGAGTTAACCATTTTGATAATATATCAAATATTCCTTGATCAAAATGAATTCCTATTGATCCAATGAACAAAGTAAATAATACCAATATAAGCAGAGGAAATAGCATAGTATTGTCCGATTCATGAGGATACATATAAGTATATTTTTTTCCGCAGTAAGTACTAAAACGTCGCATTCTATTCCTTACATTATTATGAATTTTATATGTATCCTTTGAAGAAAGGGAAACGGAAACCTTATTATTGATTGTTGATAAAAGTGAATTTCTATTGACTGCTTTAGGTGCTTCTTTTCCCCATAAAGATATTGAATAGAACAAACCATTTTTCATGCTACTGTAATTTTGAAAATGAACACACAAATGTCCATCAAAAGTAAGTAAATACATCCGAAGCATATAAAATGCGGTTAACCCGGTTGTGAAACAAGCTATTATTGCGAAAATTGGTGAATACAACCAACTATCATTAATAATTTCATCTTTAGACCAAAAACAAGCAAGAGGGGGAATACCACAAAGAGAAAGCGTACCCAATAAAAAAGTAATTCTTGTAATTGGAACATATCTTGTTAAACCGCCCATAAGAACCATATTTTGACTTTTATCTGGTGAATATCCAACAATAGGTTCCATTGAATGAATAATAGATCCGGATCCCAAAAACAATAAAGCTTTCGAATAGGCATGAGTGATCAAATGGAATAAAGCAGCTCGATAAGAACCTATACCTAGAGCTAACATAATATAACCCAATTGAGACATTGTAGAATAGGCTAAACTTTTTTTAATGTCTCCTTGAGCAAGAGCCAAAGTAGCTCCTAATAGTACTGTTATTACGCCTATTAAAGAAAGGAAGTTCATTATGTAAGGTATGACTATGAAAAGAGGAAGAAGCCGAGCTACAAGAAAAATTCCCGCTGCTACCATGGTAGCGGCGTGTATAAGAGCCGAAATGGGAGTGGGTCCCTCCATGGCATCAGGTAACCATACATGAAGGGGAAATTGTGCAGATTTCGCAATTGCGCCGACGAATAATAAAGAGGCACACATAGTATCAAATAAAGAATTGACCTCATTATTATGGATCAAGTTTTTAACTATTTCGAACAAATCCCGAAATTCTAAACTGCCTGTTATCCAATAAAAACCTAAAATTCCTAATAATAGCCCAAAATCCCCTACACGATTAGTTACAAAAGCTTTTTGGCAAGCACTTGCTGCAATCGGTCGTGTAAACCAAAAACCTATTAATAAATACGAACACATTCCCACGAGTTCCCAAAAAATATAAATTTGTATCAAATTGGAACTAGTAACTAATCCCAACATAGAAGTATTGGAAAAACTCATATAAGCAAAAAATCTCAAATATCCTTGATCGTGAGACATATAATTGTCACTATAAATAAGAACCATAATTCCGGCAGTGGTAATTAGTATTGACATAATCGAAGTAAGTGAATCAATCAAGTATCCGAACTCTAACGAAAAATCATTATTGATGGTCCAAGACCATAGATATTGATAAATAAAACTTCCATTTATTTGCTGAATAGAAAGATTCACCGAAAAAACCATAGTTATACTTAGCATTAAAACACTAATAAAAGCCCACATACGACGAATATTTTTTGTTGCTGTAGGAATAAGCAGAAGTCCAAATCCTATTAACATAGTAACTGTAAGTGGAAGAAAGGATATTATCTCTGCATATTGATATGTATGTTCCATAAAAAAACAAATTTAATTTTTTTTTTCATTCTTATTAATTTGATTGTTTCCGATTCACCAATTCTTATCTCTTTCGAACAGAATATTAAAATTTTCGTCATTATACTACTACTATATTGCTATTCTATTTTTATTATTATATTCTGATAATTTATAACCTTACTATATTATAATAGAATAGCAATATAGTAGTAGTAAGGAAAAACTGTTATGCCAAAAACAGTGCTTAATTCGAATATGTGTCATAATATCCATCAATAATTCGAATCAATAAAAGGGATCTTCGGTTATTCTAAATATAGAACTTCAATTGAAAATTGACTAAGGTTATCTTTCTCAGGGAATGGAATGTCTTGTTTAAGAGATTAACTACTAATTCTAATAAAATTAGAATTGAAATTGCGGGGAGGGTACTCTGACCTTAATCATTAATCAATTAATAGATAATAGAAAAAAAAAAAAAAATTCTTTTACTTATACTCTCTTCTATTTTTTTTTATCCACATATATGTAATATGTGATGGGCACATATATATATATATATATATATATTTGTATTCTTGTATTTTGTATCTTATGTTATGAAATTTATTATCCACGGGATAAGTATGGATAATGACTAAAAAGAATGATCTATTTTGAACAATACATGTCTTTCACATACAACGATAAAAATGAGTACTTCCTTTTGAATGGCGGTTCCAAAAAAACGTACTTCTATGTCAAAAAAACGTATTCGTAAAAATATTTGGAAGAAGAAGGGATATTTAACTGCAGTAAAAGCTCTTTCTTTAGCGAAATCGATTTCCACCGGGCACTCAAAAAGTTTTTTTGTGCGCCAAACAAGTAATAAGTAATAAAGTATTGGAATGATCTGAATCAACATACCAGAAAGAATTTTAAATTTTTTAATTCAAGACGAACGATTCACATTAATTAATGTATTGAACTCCTCAATATTAGTTAGAACTAGCTTCCATGATATGTAGAATAAGAATTCTTCCGTCTATCGGGCAAGTATTATTATTTTTATTTTTCGTTATACTACACTCTATGTAGTATATTTTATAGTTAATGTTAATTCGCGAGATTATTATTTTTTCAATCTCTATCAATTAACCTTTCCCACTAGGAAAGGTTAATTGATAGAGATTGAAACTCTTTTCTTATATGTCTAGCCTAAACCCTAATTGTATTTAGTTGTATTTAGTAAATGGTATCAAAAATTATAAATTATGGACACAACGAATAGTATTAATACTTAATGATACTAAGGTATCGAAATAGTTAGAAAAATTCCTTGAATTTAGTGATAAAATTGTGATACATATTAAATAGAAATTGAATTTCTATATTTTTTTTTTTCATTATTGAGAAAACAAATTTTTGTTATAATTCGTTTATTTGATTTCGTGGATTCAAAAAAAAACATAGAAAAGGGGACAATTTGTAGTTCTATACCTGGACTTAGAGCAAAACTGTCGAGTTCTAACCCTTCCAGGAGAACTCTGTTTCTAGTACGTGAAAGTTGATTGTTAAAATTGAATCCTACGGCAATACTAACTAAGGGTTATTGAACATTCACATATTAATTTTTAAACTTAAACGAGCTTTATTCATCGATTCTAAAGAGCTTCCTAAACTATATTGAATATTGAATCCTTGAATCTCGACGACTCAACATGAAGTGACTATTATTTATTAATATTTCAAGTAAGCCGCCATGGTGAAATCGGTAGACACGCTGCTCTTAGGAAGCAGTGCTAGAGCATCTCGGTTCGAGTCCGAGTGGCGGCATCCCCTAAAAGGGACATAATGGATCCTATAATGTATTTAATTCCCGATTTAAATGCTGTAATGGGGCCCCTTTTATGATATTTGTGACTTTAGAACATATATTAACTCATATCTCTTTTTCGATCATTTTAATGGTGATTACGATTCATTTGATGGCCTTATTAGTCCACGAAATCGTAGGATTACTTGATTCCTCGGAAAAGGGGATGATAGTTACCTTTTTTTCTATAACAGGATTATTAGTTATTCGTTGGATTTATGCGGGGCATTTCCCACTAAGTAATTTATATGAGTCATTAATTTTCCTTTCATGGAGTTTCTCCATTATTCATATGATTTCTAAGATTAAGATACGGAACAAAAAAAATTATTTAAGCGCAATAACCGCACCAAGTGCTATTTTTACCCAAGGTTTCGCCACGTCAGGTCTTTTAACCGAAATGCATCAATCTTCAATATTAGTACCTGCTCTACAATCTCAGTGGTTAATGATGCACGTAAGTATGATGTTATTAAGCTATGCAGCTCTTTTATGCGGATCATTATTATCGGTCGCTCTTCTAGTCATTATATTTAGAAAAAACATCAATATTTTTTGTAAAAGAAAAAATTTCTTAATTAAGTCATTTTTATTTGGCAAAATCGAATACTTGAATGAGAAAAGAAGTGTTCTTAAAAACACTTTTTTAATTTCATTTCGAAATTTTTACAAATATCAATTGACTCAGCGTTTGGATTATTGGAGTTATCGTGTCATTTGTTTAGGATTTACCTTTTTAACCATAGGCATTCTTTCTGGAGCAATATGGGCTAATGAGACATGGGGATCTTATTGGAATTGGGACCCCAAGGAAACTTGGGCATTTATTACTTGGACCATATTCGCGATTTATTTGCATACTAGACCAAATCAAAGTTTACAAGATACGAATTCGGCACTTGTAGCTTCTATAGGATTTCTTATAATTTGGATATGCTATTTTGGGATCAATCTATTAGGAATAGGTCTACATAGTTATGGTTCATTCACATTAACATAACTCTAATTGAATAAACTAATAAACTGTATGAATAATACATAAGAAGATTGATTGTCTTATATATGAATATATAACAAAAGTTTGTGCGAGTTTTTGAGAACCATTTGGCTTAAGGAATCAAATGGTTCTCAAAAACTCGAGAGGCATCTCATTACAATTTGAATTCACTTCCTTTTTTTTTTCTTTAGTGAAAAAACTATCTATAAAAATAATTAGATAGGATAGCTTGTACCTTGTCAACCGACAACAAGAGAACTAAATCGGGATAAATACCAATCCCTATTACGGGTAGAAAGATACAGATCGAAACAAATAGTTCTCGTGGTCCAGAATCGACAAAATTATAGTTTGGAACATTGAATAGCTTGTATCCGTAAAACATCTGACGTAACATAGATAATAAATAAATGGGAGTTAATATCATTCCAATTGCCATTACAAAAGTAATTAGAACTTTTGGCATTAAAAGATATTTTGGGCTGGTAATAATTCCAAAAAATACTACCAATTCTGCGACAAAACCACTCATTCCTGGCAATGCAAGAGAAGCCATCGAGAAACTATTGAACAGGGTAAATATTTTTGGCATTGGGATAGATATCCCCCCCATTTCATCGAGATAAACAAGACGTATTCTATCACAACTCGTTCCCGCCAAGAAAAAAAGTGCAGCGCCAATAAATCCATGAGAAAGTATTTGTAAAATGGCTCCGTTTAGTCCCATGCCGGTTATAGAACCAATTCCTATAATTGTGAAACCCATGTGAGATACGGAAGAATAGGCTATTCTCTTTTTTAAATTGCGTTGACCGAAAGAGGTTGAAGCTGCATAGATTATTTGCATTGTTCCCATTATTACAAACCAGGGAGAAAATATGGAATGAGCGTGGGGTAATAATTCCATATTGATCCGAATCAATCCATATGCTCCCATTTTTAATAAGATTCCAGCTAGAAGCATACATGTACTGTAATGTGCCTCTCCATGGGTATCTGGTAACCATGTATGTAGGGGTATAATCGGCGATTTGACAGCATAAACAATAAGGAAACCGAAATAGAATATTATTTCTAATGTCACAGGATATGATTGATTAGCTAATCTTTCGAAATCTAATGTCGGTTCATTGAAACCATATAAGCCCATACCGAGAACCCCTATTAATAGAAAAATAGAACCCCCTGCAGTGTACAAAATAAACTTTGTAGCCGAGTACAGACGTTTTTTTCCCCCCCACATGGATAAAAGTAAGTAAACCGGAATTAATTCTAATTCCCACATGATGAAAAAAAGTAAAAGGTCCCGAGAAGAAAATGATCCTATTTGACCACTGTACATTGCTAACATCAGAAAATAGAACAATCGGGAATTTCGAGTAACTGGCCAAGCCGATAAAGTAGCTAAAGTGGTGATAAATCCTGTCAATAAAATAGGTCCTATGGAAAGCCCATCGATTCCCAGTCTCCAGTGAAAATCCAAAATATTTATCCATTTAAAATCTTCTTCCAATTGGATTAATGGATCATCCAATCGGAAATGGTAACAGAATGCATAAGTCGTTAGAAGGAGTTCTAATATACATATACATATAGTATACCACCGAAATACCTTATTCCCCCTCATGGGGGGAATAAAAATGGAAGAACCCGCGAATACCGGCAAAACGACAAGTATTGTTAACCAAGGAAAATAACTCGTGATAAAGACAAGATACGCTTTGACCAGAAAAGCCCGTGCTTGGAATAATATATATTATATATATATATATTCTAATGTTATATAAATATTATAGAGTAGGGGCTTTTGTCGGTAAAAAGGAATCAAATGATTCAAATGGAGTTTTTTGTAACGTATCAATCAATAAGATAGACCCATGCTGCGAGTTGTTTCATGCCATAAATAAACACGGACACTCAAAAAATCCGTTGGGCAAGCGGATTCACATCTCTTACAACCTACACAATCTTCGGTTCTTGGCGCAGAAGCAATTTGCTTAGCTTTACATCCGTTCCAAGGTATCATTTCCAATACATCCGTGGGGCAGGCTCGTACACATTGAGTACACCCTATACATGTATCATAAATTTTTACTGAATGTGACATTGAAACTATAAATTCAAGTTTTAAACATAAAAAATTTCCGACCTGGTATGGTAAAATCTCTAGTAAATAAATTAATTATATATTAATATTGTAGACACCAGACGAATCAGTGATTTATATCAATTTTTTTTTTTTTTTTTTTATCAATATATTTCTGAATCTGTTCATGAAAAATTGCCAAGAAACTTTGATTTACGTTTCAACAATCACGGTTATATAATCCGCGCATATGAATTCCAATTGGTCAACAATCCAATATTGAATATTTCCTATTCAATATTAATAGAATTATAATAAATAATTATTTTATTACATAATGAATGATTACAACTAATTATTCAACAAATTCGATTGATTGATACGAGTTGATTTTATGTTATGATGGATCGAGGAAACAATAGCTAGCCCAATAGCTGCTTCCGCAGCTGCAATAGCTATGACAAAGATTGAGAAAATGTCTCCTTTTAATTGGCGACTATCAAATAAATCAGAAAATGTTACGAGATTTATATTAACCGAATTTAGTATAAGTTCAAGACACATAAGCGCTCTAACCATGCTTCGACTTGTGATTAATCCATAAATACCGATAGAAAATAAATAGATACTCAAAAAAAGTACATGCTCGAACATCATCAACTAACTCCTTGTCAATCTTGATTCATTTCAATATGAACAACAATTCGACTGATTTAATTGACTAGAATAGAACAATTAAAGAACAAAATAAGAAGGTATTGACAATAGATTTAACTAAAAACTTTAAACTTTCTATTTTTTTTTTATTTCTTTTAAATTTTGATACATTTTTGAATTCTAAGTATTTTTTATTGACGAGCCATAGTAATTGCACCTATTAAGGAAACTAATAGAATTATAGAAATGAGTTCAAACGGAAGATAAAAATCTGTTGATAAATGAATCCCAATTTGTTGAACGTTAATTATTAGGTCCTGTTCTAGAATCTGGTTTGGTCTTGTAGTCCAAAGAATTCCGTACCATGACGTATCCGGGATAGTAGTAATTAGTGAAAAAAGAATACTTATACAAACCAGTGAAGTGACCCCATCTCCGACAGTCCAAAGACGGGAATCATTGGAATATTCCGAACCATTCATGAACATTACAGCAAATATGATTAAGACATTTATGGCTCCCACATAAATAAGGAGTTGTGCAGCAGCTACAAAATAGGAATTCGATGGAATATATAATAAGGATATACAAACAAGAACCAATCCCAACGAAAAGCCAGAATAAATTGGATTGGTAAATAAGACTACTCCCAGACCCCCTAATATAATAACTGATCCCAGAAATACTACAAGAATATTATGTATTGGTCCAGATAAATCCATTATGTATAAAATAAGAAATAAATAAGTCTAAAGATTTCATGACCTTACTGAATAGTCCAGGAAGGGAAAAGAGCTTACCCCGGTTTTTATTATATATGAAAGTATATATGATACGTTCCTAAATTAAAATGTAGTTTAATGTAGTATAGATTAATGTAGATATAGATAAAGTTATTAGACCAATCCTACTTTTTTTTTTTATTTGAGAAAGAAATTTGAGTCGAATTCATAATGGTTTGAATTGTGTAATCACCAATTACTGACATTGGTAACCGACCCAAAGCAATTTGATTATAATTCAATTCGTGACGATCATAAGTAGAAAGTTCATATTCTTCAGTCATTGATAAACAGTTTGTTGGACAATATTCGACACAGTTACCACAAAATATACATACACCGAAATCAATACTATAATTAAGCAATTGTTTCTTTTTAATATCTCTTTCAAATCTCCAATCAACAACGGGTAGATCTATAGGGCATACACGAACACATACTTCACAAGCAATACATTTATCAAATTCAAAATGGATTCGACCGCGGAAACGCTCTGATGTGATCGATTTTTCATAAGGATATTGAATAGTTATAGGTAAACGATTTGTGTGGGATAAGGTAATTATGAAACTTTGACCAATGTATCTTGCAGCTCGTATTGTTTGTTGACTATAATTCATGAACCCAGTCACCATAGGAAACATATTGTATATGTGATGAAGAAGTTGATGTTTTTTTTTTCTCTTGTTTGAGGGAGGTTATGAGTATAGAATATCGTTATCGTATTCTGTTATTTATAGTGAAACAAGTTGGAAAGAAGTTGTCAATAATAGATTACCTAGAGAAATAGGTAAAAGAAATTTCCATCCAAGATTTAATAGCTGGTCCATTCTCATCCTAGGTAAAGTCCATCTTGTTGTGATAGAGATGAACAGAAACAAATAAGCTTTAGCTAATGTAATAAAGATACCAATTGTCATTCCAAAGACTCCATTTATTCCGAAAGATTCAGAAATGGATATGTACGGAACAGAGAAATTCCACCCGCCTAAATAAAGAACTGTTATAAATAATGAAGAAACTAATAGATTTAGGTAAGAAGCAACGTAAAATAAACCATATTTTATACCCGAATATTCGGTTTGATAACCTGCGACTAATTCCTCCTCCGCTTCTGGTAAATCAAAGGGTAATCTCTCACATTCTGCTAGAGAAGAAATTAAAAAAACTATAAACCCTATGGGTTGCCGCCACAGATTCCACCCCAAAAAACCATATTTTGACTGTGCCTCAACAATATCAACTGTACTTGAACTGTTAGATAATCATAGTTGATAATAACATTAATGTTCCCATCACTATTCCAAAACCGTACATGAGATTTTCACCTCATACGGCTCCTCTATGGCCACAAATAAATGTAAGGACCTGTTCGGTATTATCGGTATCCTTCTAGGGTAGATACAATAAAATACATCGGAGAGTCCCCAAAATTAAACCAATGGAATTCTGTCTGCTAAAATCAATAAAAAAGGCGCTTTCGAATTGATCTCATCCCTTATAATTAAAATGAATCTTTGTTCGGTAATAATTGAATCCTTCAATAAAATACTTGTTATATCAATCAATAGGTTATATCAATCAATAGATAGAAAGAATTAGTCACTAGTTCATGAATCATAAATAATAATGATTCCACATGTACATGTATGGATACATATATATATATGTAGGAACGAAAAAAAAAAAAAAAATCTTTATTTATTTTTCCATTCTATTATTGCATTCTATTTCTTTTGTTCTTGTTCTTCTTTCTCAGAAGAGAGTGCTCTTCAAAAAAAATGTATTAATATAATAATAAAGGATTAATTCGTTCTTAAATAGTCATTTCTTTATTCAGTGAATAGGAGCATACTCTAGATTGAAATCGTGGGGAAGTACTGCTTGATCATTTCTACCAACTTAAAGCCCCTATTATGATTCGTTTTATGTGGAAAAACCTATTTTTTTGATACCTTACATTATCTCCATTACTAATCCTTTGTGTACCTTGGTGTTCCTAACCGTTCACTGATTTTTGATTGATCTCCGATATGGTAATATATACAAGACAGTAGTAGAAACTCCATACAGTTGATCTTTTGTTCCCGCTTCAAGATATGATGACTAATCAAAGAATCTTGGGATAAACAGTTTTCACTGCTTATGTTTACTTTCACCTTGTTTCTTGTATATAGGGAATGGGATTTTATCCTCTTACTACAAATTTATAAGCTGTTTTGTTTCACTCATATAACTATTTGGTTTAACTCATCGACCTGAATTAAATGAATGATGAATAAAAAAAAAAATGAAGATATCTATTCAATACATTCAGCTTCTTTCCTTTATTTCATTTCTGGGAGAGGTAAAAGTTCATGTTCCAACGAATCACACGTAGAGATATTGATAATACACATAGAGTTAATGGTATTTCATAACTAATAGATGGAGCAGCAGCTCGTAGACCACCTGAAAAGGAATATTTATTATTCGATCCATATCCTGATATAAGAAGCCCAATAGGAGCAATACTTGAAATGGAGATCCATAAAGAAACACCTATACTGAGATCGGCTAAAACAAGTCGATATCCAAAAGGAATTACTAAATAACTTAGTAGAATTGATATGACCGCTATAGACGGTCCGACACTAAACAAACGAATATCCCCCCTAGATGGGAGTAGGTCCTCTTTGAAAAGTAGTTTAGTCCCGTCTGCTAGAGCTTGAAGAATTCCCAACGGGCCGGCATATTCAGGCCCAATACGTTGTTGTATCGCTGCAGATATTTCTCTTTCTAACCATACAATTACTAGTACTCCTACTGTGATTCCCAATATAAGGGTTAAAACGGGGACAAACAGCCAGATGAATCCATAGATTTCTTTTAAGGATTCTAATTTAGAAAAAGAATTGATAGCTTGTACTTCTGTCGTGCCAATTATCATTTCAACGATCAACTTCTCCCATAATGATATCGATACTACCCAGTATCGTCATGATATCAGCCAATTTCATTCTTTTAATTAGCTGAGGAAGAATTTGCAAATTCATGAAACCGGGTGGACGAATTTTCCATCTCCAGGGAAAAACGCTATTATCTCCTATCAAATAAATTCCTAATTCTCCTTTTGGGGCTTCTACTCTTACATAAAGCTCTTGTTTCAACAATTCAAAATTGGGTGAAGGTTTTTTACTAATGAATCTATATTCAAAATCATTCCATTCGGAATTTTTTGCTCTATCAAAACGCCGAACTTCTAAATTCTCATAGGGTCCTCCAGGAATTCCTTCTAGAGCTTGTTGAATAATTTTTATGGATTCTTTCATTTCACCGATTCGTACTAAATACCGAGCTAATGAATCTCCTTCTTTTTGCCATTGAACTTCCCAATCGAATTCATTGTAACATTCATAATGATCAATTTTACGAAGATCCCATTGGATCCCAGAAGCTCGTAACATTGGTCCTGATAAGCCCCAATTTATTGCTTCCTCTCTGCCAATAATGCCCACTCCTTCAACTCGTTCTAAAAAAATTGGATTCCGTGTAATAAGTTTTTGATATTCAACAACTCCTGTTAAAAAAGAATCGCAGAAATCCAAACATTTATCTATCCATCCATGAGGTAGATCGGCAGCTACTCCTCCGATACGGAAATAATTATGCATCATTCGCATACCTGTGGCAGCTTCGAATAGATCATATAGCAATTCTCTCTCTCTGAAAATATAGAAAAAGGGAGTCTGTGCACCGATATCCGCCATAAAAGGCCCAAGCCATAACAAATGAGAAGCTATACGACTCAGCTCCAGCATAATTACTCTAATATAGCCGGCCCTTTGAGGTACTTGAACATTTCCCAGTTGTTCTGGTGCATTTACCGTTATTGCTTCTGTAAACATAGTAGCTAAATAATCCCAACGTGTTACATAAGGCAGATATTGTATAATTGTTCGGTTTTCCGCTATTTTCTCCATCCCTCTGTGTAAATAGCCCAATATGGGTTCACAGTCAATAACATTTTCACCATCGAGAGTAACGATTAGTCGAAGAACGCCATGCATTGATGGGTGGTGAGGACCCATATTGACTATCATCAGATCTTTTCTTGTGGCCGGTACAGTCATATCTTTTCTTCCCTAATTCATTATTCCATTAATTGAATTTTTCCAAATTTATAAAAATAATAATATAAAAATTAAAATATAATAACAACTCATAAAAAAAAATTCAAACGAATCTTCGAATTAACGGGTTTTTGGCTCCCGAATATCCAACTGACTAATTAATTTCTTATAACGTACGTTATTTTTCTTTGATAAATAAGCCAGCAGTCGTTGACGTTTTCCCAGAATTATTCGTAGGCCTCTTTGCGATAAAAAATCTTTTTTGTGCAATTCCAAGTGCGAAGTAAGTTTACGTACCTTATTGGTGAAATTGAATACTTGAAATTCAACAGACCCTTTGTTGTTTTCTTCTTTTTCTTCTTGTGGAATAACCGAGATGGATGAATTTTTTACCATAACAAAATTCTTAAACATCTTTTTTCTTTTTTCTTTCTTTTTTATTTTATGGATTTTACCGATCAGGAATAATAATTATTATATTATGATGATGCCAGCCATTTTAATCTGGTATACACAAAAGCTTGGATTTAGATTTATTCATATACTATATATTTAATATTTATATTTTTTTTTTTTTTTATTCTATCCAAACCAAACCAATTTTCTTTCAAACAGAAAATTTGGTTTGGTTTGGATAGAAAGAGATATAATACATTTACACATTTATAATATAAATATAATATAAAAGAGAATTATTTCTTTGTATCTAAGAACATTCTGTCAATTTATTATTCCTAGAGCCAATTGAATTAATATACCATTAAATCCGTATTATATTATGTACCAAAATGTAACATAACGTATGCATACATATTTCTACATCTACCGAATATGTCATGCGATATACAGACAATATAATATCCCATTCATTAACTAATTCTTAATTTTGGATACATATGTATCCTCGACATACTGAACCGACTGCCGTTATTGGTATCAAACCAATAACGATTCATACAAGCTAAATCTTCTAATCGATAATTGGGCCAAAGAAGCAATTTGAATTTAATAAATTTATTTGCATCTCTATTAAGATGCTTGTCCTCATTCAAAAATTGTCCGCAGTTTCTTATCTTGTTTTCTTTGAAAAATACTAGATTTATATCTAAAATATTCCAATTCCAGAAATTGAAACAAATTAGAATTCTGAATTCTCTACGACGTATAGGAGATAGAATATTTTCTGGAACAAGGAAATTATAAGGATTTTTTTTTTCATTCACAAGCATATTGCTATGTTGTCTAATGGATCTGTCGAAATTATTCTTATCAACATATCTTTTTTTTATGCGTTTTCTATTAGTTTCAGTTTGTTCTTTACTCTTATCGACCAATGAAATACTTATGGTTTGATAAATAATAAATTGTCCATCCCTTTTTATAAATAAACGAATGGGTTCAATAATAAATATTCCTTTTTTTATCAATTCTGTAAGAGCTAGATCTTTCTGAATCAGCATTACATCCAGACGAATCTCTTCTCTTTGAATCGAGGATATAGCAATTTCTTTTGGATTTGTCATTCTAAGTAGGATACAATAGACCTTGATATTATTGATCATTATTTGATTCAAGGGATCATCCCATCTTAATTGAAAAATGAAAAATTTTTTCAGGAAGAAATCTAATTCTGCTTCCTTGTTGCTCTTGGATTTTTTTTTCTTTCTACGTTTTTTAATGTCTGATCTCGCATAATCTTCTTCAACATCTTTTTTTTTGTTTTGTTTTCTTAGATCTGATCCAAGACCGCTTTGGCCCTGTTGTTCGTTTTTTTCTTGGTTGGAATTTTCTAATTCAAGATATTCTTTTTGATTGGATAATAGATGAGGATTCTTTTTTTTATTTACAGTAATGTTTTTATTTAGATTTTGACTACTATTTTTATTTCTTTGGAAATCTAAAAGAAGTAATTTGATTGGTATAATCCAGGGTTGAATCTTATATGTATAAAAAAGTAGCATAAATTCTGTGAACAACCAAGATTTTAGATTTGATATCTTACGATTACGATAGAATCTTTCTTGATTCATTCCTATCCAATCAAAAAAGTTTCTTTTTTGATTGGATGGGTTAATTTCTTGATGAATCGAAATATCTTTTTTTTTTATTTTTTGGTACTTATTAGTTTCAGTCTTAGTATTATTATTAATCTTGGTGCCGACATGCGTATTGGTCCAAGTCTCAATATCAATATTCTTTCTAATACAAAAATGGAGAATTCTCCAATTAAAATATTTTCTATCCAGATTTGGATTCGTATTAATAATATATCTTTCTTCTAGATAATCACTAATAGCTGGATTTATTAATACATAAAATGAGTCGGGTTTCAATGTATTAAAATTATATGAATATGGAATTTCTTGGTTACCGTTTACTTTGAATTTTGATCCATAAATATATAAGTCCTTATCCTTCTTATTTCCATAATTCATATATTTTTGTGATAAAAGATCATATTTGTAGTGTTTTTTCCATTTTTCTTTTTGATTTTCCAATGAATCCACTGCATAATAATTTTCTTTCATGTAATGATTAATTTTTTCTTTTTTATATGAATCCAATTTCATTTTAATTGAGTCTTTATTTTGAATCGTACGACGTTGATTGACTCTATTTCGCCATTTTTTCGGTTCCAATTGATACCATTTGGTCTGGGATAAATTATATTGATAATGGCCCTTTAACCAGTTTTTCCATTCATTCATTCCATACTTTTGAATTTTATTATGCCTTGATTTGTAATTAAATATTCCTCGTTTTATACAATAATCCTCGATTTTATCCCTAAGATTAAGATAATGATAGGTACCGTGATTTTGAAGTACAGATCTCAAGTGATACTTGTTAAGTAATTGGGTTTGTGATAATTTGTAAAATACATATGCTTGTGACAAGGAAGATAAGTCGCAATGACTATTTAAATTCTTATTATTAATATTAGTATTAGAAAACGACCTTTTTATAGTCGAAATAAAGTTCATTGTATTTTGATTTGTTTCATCATTGTAAATGGATTTATTGATCATTTTTTTCTTTGAATCAAAGAAAAGTTGTGCATTGATCCTTGGAATGTTAATTGTACATAGTAAGATATCTATGTATATTTTTTCAATAAACGATTTCAAAAAAAAAATGGATTTTCGTATTAATCGGATATTGTTTATTTTGAATAGATGCCAAATATATTTCTGTGATTCCGATCTTTTATCATCATAATCATAGGTTAGAACTCTTTTTTTATTGTCTTTTGTTATTTGTTTTATTTGATTCCTGATTGTGATTATCTTATCAGAAAGATCTTTCGTTTTTTTTTCTATGAGTAAATAATTTGTCCAATTCATGGATCGATTTTGAATGGTCGATTCATTATCATTATTATTTATTTTTGAATCTTTTCTGTTTTCATTTGGTTCATATACTTTTACTTTACTAAATTCAAATAATAAAATTGGGTTTATTTTTTCAAGTTCTTTCATTATTTGTTTTATAACTAGAACTATTTTTATGATCCACCTTGTGTGTTTTTTTTTTGAAATTTGTAAAGACCATTTTATTCTTTCTTTTAAAAATTTTAGAATTATAAAAAATTTATTTTTCACCTTTCTAATTGTTTTTTCGAGTTCTTTAAAAACGGGTTCAAAAAAAGAAGGTTGTTTTCGGGGAGAACCGAAGGGAAGTTCCGTTTCCATTCCCCATATTGTTAAAAAACGATAATTTTTTTTTTTTTTTTTTTTCATCGAATCTCTATGATGAGACCATACCTTAGATCTTCGCCAAGGTCTCAGACAGAAAGGAAATATAATCTTTATCTGAATCCCATCTGTTAACCAATTTTGGGGAAATTCTGTTTCTGATAATTGAACACCATTATAGGTGCATTTAACGTGCATTTCTCTATTCCATTCCTTCAAATCCTCGTACCACTCGGGAAATTGGAATAATAACATACGGCCCATATTTTTAGCTATTATCAATAAAGGTAATATCATGTATTTTCTAAGAAAAGATTGGGTTAATAACATCGCACCTCTTATTGCTTGAGCAAATATAATGGTATCCCAAGTTTCGGATATTGTTATCCGGTCGTTTTCCTCTTTTTTATCTTTGTCTTTTGCTTCTTTCTCCTCAAAATAATTCATTTTTAATTCCGATTCTCTACCGACCCAGTTTCTAAAAATGATATTTGTAATTTCAGAAATATAAAAGGAAGAAAAAAAAAATATTTTGTCTATTCGATCCAAAAAAAGTGGGGAATGCACATTTGCTTGAAACATTTCCCAAGTAACCGTTTTGCGTCTTTGAGCACGCATGGATCCTTTTATTATATTCCGACGAAAATCCGATTGTTGAGAGTAACGTATCAAAGACACTTCTTCTTCTTGATCACTATTACTAGTATTATTACTACTAGTAACGGAATTTATATTCTGATTGTTATCAGTATAAATTACCACAGTTTTTGATTTTCTTGAACGAATCTCATGATCTTCTGTTGATTCTTCCTCATTTTCTTCCTCCAACTCCTCAAAATCATCAGTCAATTTGTATGACCAGCGAGAAACCTTTTTACTTATTTCTTCTATTCCAATTGTTGTTTGATCATTTGGATACGTTCTAATTACATCAAATACAAATTTGAAGGATTTTTCTTTATTTTC